TTTTTTTATATTAGTATTAAAAATAACGGGGTATTAAATAAATATTGTGATATGCCGTTCCTTTTAACTATATAAATAATTTATATTAATATAAACATTTATTATAAAATATATTTATATAAAATGGGTGTTTTATTTATAAACCAAATAGTCTTATAATTAAAGGAAAAAAATATTTATATATATATAAATTATTTATATAAAATATAATAAATTATAATAATTTTAATATATAAATATATATATATATATTAAATATTTATATAATTATTAATACTTTAATTAATTATTAAATCATATAAATAATAATTATTATTTTTATATAAATAAATAATATAATTAATATAATTTATATAATTTATAAATAATTAATTATTTTTATAGATTAATTAATAAAAAAAAAAAAAAATAGGGGTATTTTTTAGGGGAGGAATATACTAAAATTATTTATTTAAATTAAATAATTAATATAATTAAATTTTATAATAATTTAATTATTATTATTATATAATTATTATAAAACTATTTAAATTTATTATTACAAAATTTAAGTTATTAATATTATTTTATTCTAGTTAAATATTTTATTTATATTTTATTTTACATGTAAATTTTTGTATGAATTATTATTAATTTTAAAAATAAATAATTATAAATTATTCGCAGTAATTAATATTAATTATAAAAGAAATTTTGAATTAGTAATAATATCTAGTATTGGTAAAATTTGTGCCAGCTACTGCGGTTATACAAATGATGCAAATAAAAATTTTTAGTATTAGTTAAATTATATTTATTTAATATTTTTATAAATTTATTAGGTGAAATTTTTAAATTTATTTATTATTAATTATTGATTAATTTAAGCTATAAAAATTTTATAATAAACTAGGATTAGATACCCTATTATTAAAATTAAATAATTAAAATGCTAAAGTAGTATTAGTTATATTCTTAAAATTTAAAGAATTTGGCGGTGTTTTAGTCTATTTAGAGGAATCTGTTCTGTTATTGATAATCCACGTTGGACCTAACTTAATTTTGTTTTCAATTTGTATATCGCCGTCATCAGAATATATTATAAGATTAATAATTTTCTAAATATTTTATTAAATAAAATGTCAGGTCAAGGTGCAGTTTATGATTAAGTAGAAATGGATTACAATAAAATTATTTAAACGAATTATTTTTTGAAATAAAAATATGAAGGTGGATTTAATAGTAATATAAAATAGATTATTTATATGATTAAAGCTCTAAAACATGCACACATCGCCCGTCGCTCTCATTTTTAAAATGAGATAAGTCGTAACATAGTAGATGTACTGGAAAGTGTATCTAGAATGACAATTTAAAGCTTAATTAGTAAAGCATTTCATTTACATTGAAAAGAAATTTGTGCAATTCAATTTAAATTGATAATATTTATTTATTAATTTATTTTTTTTTATTGATTATTAATAAAAATAATTTTAATATTTTTAGTTTTAGTAATGTATAATGAAATAATAATTTTAATTATAGTGTATTAGTATTGTAAAAGAATATTGAAATAATTTGAAAAATTTTTATTTTTAAAGAAAATTTTATTTATTGTACCTTGTGTATCAGGGTTTATTAAATAATTAGTTATTATATTAATTTTTCTCGAATTTTAAAGATTTAATTGTATATAAAAGTTATTGTAGAATAACTATTTTAAATATATAATTAGAAATGAAATGTTAATCGTTTTAAAATATATCTAGTTTTTTAAGAAATAAATTTAATTTAGTTTATTTATTTTATTAATTTAATTTTTAAATTTAATAAATAAATAAAATAATATTTTAAGGGATAAGCTTTAAAATAAATTTTTATATTTATAATAATTAAAAAATAAATATAAGCTTAAAAATAGCTATTATTAATAAATTTGTTATAATTTATTTTTTATTTAAAATTATTTATTTTTAAATTAAATTTTTTATTAAAATATAATTTTTAATTAGTTAAAATTATAAATTATGATAAAATTAGTATATAAATTTATATAATGTAATTAATTTGATAGGTTTAAATGAAGAATTCGGCAAATTAAATATGTTCACCTGTTTAACAAAAACATGTCTTTTTGATTTATATATAAAGTCTAGCCTGCCCACTGAATTTTAAAGGGCCGCGGTATTTTGACCGTGCGAAGGTAGCATAATCAATAGTCTTTTAATTGAAGGCTGGTATGAATGGTTGAATGAGATATATACTGTTTTTTTTAAATTTTTATAGAACTTTATTTTTTAATTAAAAAGTTAAAATATAATTAAAGGACGAGAAGACCCTATAGATCTTTATTTTTATAAATTATAAATTATAAAGAATAATAAAATTTATATTTTTGATAAAATTTTACTGGGGTGGTATTAAAATTTAATAAACTTTTATTTATTATTTACATTGATTTATGAGTTTTAGATCCTATATTATGGATTAAAAAATTAAGTTACCTTAGGGATAACAGCGTAATTTTTTTAGAGAGTTCATATCGATAAAAAAGATTGCGACCTCGATGTTGGATTAAGAGTTATTTTTAGGTGTAGAAGTTTAAAGTTTAGGTCTGTTCGACCTTTGAATTCTTACATGATCTGAGTTCAAACCGGCGTAAGCCAGGTTGGTTTCTATCCTTAATTAATTATTATATTGTAGTACGAAAGGACCTAATATAAAAAATATAATTTTAATTTATTTGAAAATTAATAATTTTGTTTACTATTTTGGCAGATTAGTGCAATAAATTTAGAATTTATAAATATAATTTTTAATTATAAATAGTATTGTTTATATATGATTTAATTTTACCTTTAATTGGAAGATTATTGTTAATGATTTGTGTAATAGTAGGAGTTGCTTTTTTAACTTTATTGGAACGTAAAGTATTAGGTTATATTCAAATTCGTAAAGGTCCTAATAAAGTAGGGTTTAACGGGTTATTACAGCCTTTTAGTGATGCTGTAAAATTATTTACTAAAGAACAAACATATCCTTTAGTATCTAATTATATTTCTTATTATTTTTCTCCTGTATTTTCTTTATTTTTATCTTTATTAATTTGAATATGTATCCCTTATTTAATTAAATTGTATTCATTTAATTTAGGTGTTTTGTTTTTTTTATGTTGTACTAGTTTAGGGGTTTATACTGTTATAATTGCTGGATGATCTTCAAATTCTAATTATGCTTTATTGGGAGGATTACGAGCAGTAGCTCAAACAATTTCTTATGAAGTTAGTTTAGCTTTAATTTTATTAAGATTTATTTTTTTGATTGGTAATTATAATTTTATAAATTTTTATAATTATCAATCATATATTTGATTTATTTTTTTTTGTTTTCCTTTAGGTTTAGTTTGGTTAGCATCTTGTTTAGCTGAAACAAATCGAACTCCTTTTGATTTTGCTGAAGGAGAATCAGAATTAGTTTCTGGATTTAATGTTGAATATAGAAGAGGGGGGTTTGCATTAATTTTTTTAGCTGAATATTCAAGAATTTTGTTTATAAGTATATTATTTGTAGTTATTTTTTTAGGGGGGGATATTTATAGATTATTGTTTTTTTTTAAATTAACTTTTATTTCTTTTATTTTTATTTGAGTACGAGGGACTTTACCTCGATTTCGATATGATAAATTAATATATTTAGCATGAAAAAGTTTTTTGCCTCTTTCTTTAAATTATTTATTTTTTTTTGTAGGGTTTAAAATTTTTTTAATTTCTCTATTATTTTAATGAATAATTTTTAGTATAAATTAATAGAAGGATTTACTTCTTTCTTATGTTTTCAAGACATATGCTATAAAAGCTTATTAATTAATTTAATAACTTATCTCAATACTTAGCAACTAATGGATTAATAATAAAGTACGAAAAATATAATACTGTAAGAATTTGTCCTGTTAAAATATAAGGATCTTCTACAGGTCGGGCTCCAATTCAAGTTAATAAAGATGCAACAATTACTATGTTTCAATATAAAATCTGATTTAAAGGATAAAATTGTAACCCTCGGAACTTACTTGAATGAGTAAAAGGTAAAATTAATAAAATTGCAATAGATAAAACTAAAGCAATTACTCCTCCTAATTTGTTAGGAATTGATCGCAAAATTGCATAAGCAAATAAAAAATATCATTCAGGTTGAATATGGACTGGAGTAACTAAAGGATTAGCAGGAATAAAATTTTCTGGGTCTATTAATAAATAATTAAATTTTCAAATAAAAGCTATTAAAATTCATAAAAATACAATAAATCCAAAAATATCCTTATAAATAAAATAAGGATGAAAAGGAATTTTATCTACATTTCTATTTAATCCTAGGGGGTTATTTGATCCAGTTTGGTGTAAAAATAATAAATGAATTATTATTAATGCTAAAATAATAAAAGGGAAAATAAAATGAAAAGTAAAGAATCGAGTTAGTGTTGCATTATCAACAGCAAATCCTCCTCAAATTCATTGTACTAAATCTATACCTAAATAAGGGACAGCTGATAATAAATTAGTAATTACTGTAGCCCCTCAAAATGATATTTGTCCTCAAGGAAGAACATATCCAAGGAATCCTGTTGCTATTGTTAAAAATAAAATAATTACTCCTGTATTTCAAGTTATGTGGTACAAATATGATTCATAATATACTCCTCGTCCAACATGAATAAATAAACAAGCAAAAAAAAAAGAAGCTCCATTTGCATGACAAATTCGTAAGAATCATCCATTATTTACGTCTCGACAAATATGATTAACTCTATTAAATGCTGTTTCAATATCAGCTGCATAATGTATAGCTAAAAATAATCCTGTTAAAATTTGAAGTATTAAACATAGTCCTAATAATGATCCAAAATTTCATCATGCTGAAATATTAGATGGGGCTGGTAAGTCTACTAATGCGTTATTCGCAATACTGATTAAAGGGTGATTTTTTCGAATTGGTTTAAACATTAATTTATTGGTCGTAATGGTCCATAAAATTTTTTAGTAATTTTTACTGTTACTAATAAAGTTAAAAATAGATAATTAATTAAAAGTAATGTAATTAAATTAGTTGGAAAATTGTATATTTTATTTAATGATAAAATATTTTCGTTAATTAAATTATTTATATTAGATAATTTTTCTATTTCTATATTTGTAATAAATTGTTCAATTAATGATTTATCAATAATAAAAAATAAAATGGTAAAAATAGAAAAAATAATTAATCTAATTATAGTTAATCTAAATGATATAGAAAACATTTCATTTGAAGATAATGATGTAACATAAATAAATAAAATTAATATTCCCCCTAAAAAAATTAAAAATAAAACATATGAAAATCAAAATGTTTTTACATAAATTCTTGTAATTAAACAAGTTAAAAAAGTTTGAATTAATAATATTAATCCTATTGATAAAGGGTGTTTTATTTGTATAAAAATAAATCTTATAATTAAACATAATGTTATAATAATTAATTTTGTAATATCAAGAAATAGTTTATTTAAAATATTAACTTTGGGAGTTAATGAAAAAGAAGTTTCTTTTTTCTTGAAGTTTAAAAAGAATTATATCTTAATTTTAGTTTACAAGACTAATGTTTTGTTGTTAAACTATTTAAACTAATTAAATTAATGGCAAATATATACTTATTATTTATTTTATCAATAATTATATTTATTTTTGGTTGTTTAGTATTTGTTTCTAATCGTAAGCATTTATTATCTACTTTATTAAGATTAGAATTTATAGTATTAAGATTGTTTATTTTTTTATTTTTTTATTTAAATTTTATAAATTATGAGCTTTATTTTAGAATATTTTTTTTAACTTTTTGCGTATGTGAAGGAGTATTAGGTCTTTCTATTTTAGTTTCAATAATTCGAACTCATGGTAATGATTATTTTCAAAGATTTTCAATTTTACAATGTTAAAGTTTGTTTTTATGTTAATTTTTATATTACCTCTTTCTTTTTTAAAAAGTAATTATTGAACGGTTCAGAATTTATTGTTTTTTTTTACTTTTTTATTTATAATTAATTTTAGATCTTTAAATTATTTTAATTATATTTCTTATTATTTTGGGTTAGATATAATTTCGTTTGGTTTAATTTTATTAAGTTTTTGAATTTGTGGGTTAATATTAATAGCAAGAGAAAAAGTATATTTGTATAATAATTATAAAAATTTATTTATTTTTATAATTTTATTTTTATTAATAATATTAGTATTAACTTTTAGTTCAATGAGAATGTTTATATTTTATTTATTTTTTGAAGCAAGTTTAATTCCAACTTTATTTTTAATTTTAGGTTGAGGGTATCAACCTGAGCGTTTACAGGCGGGGGTATATTTATTATTTTATACTTTATTAGCTTCTCTACCCTTGTTAATTGGGATTTTTTATATTTTAGATATTAATAATACTTTATCTTTTAATTTATTGTTAAATTTTAGTTTTATAGATTTAAATTTATTGTATTTGTCATTAATTTTTGCTTTTTTAGTAAAAATGCCTATATTTTTAGTTCATTTATGGTTGCCAAAGGCTCATGTAGAAGCCCCAGTTTCAGGGTCTATAATTTTAGCTGGTATTTTGTTAAAATTAGGAGGGTATGGTTTGTTGCGAATATTTTCTTTATTACAAATAGCAGGGGTAAAATATAATTATTGATGAATTAGAATTAGTTTAGTAGGAGGAGTTTTAATTAGATTAATTTGTTTACGTCAAACAGATTTAAAGGCTTTAATTGCTTACTCTTCTGTTGCTCATATAGGAATTGTGTTAAGTGGTTTATTAACTTTAACTTATTGAGGATTAACAGGGTCTTATGCTTTAATAATTGCTCATGGTCTTTGTTCTTCAGGTCTTTTTTGTTTGGCCAATATTTCATATGAGCGTATGGGAAGACGAAGTTTGTTAATTAATAAGGGGCTTTTAAATTTTATACCAACATTAAGATTATGGTGATTTTTATTATGTTCTGGGAATATGGCAGCTCCCCCCACATTAAATTTATTGGGGGAAATTTCTTTATTAAATAGAATTGTTGGTTGATCATGAATTACTATAATTATATTAACCTTTTTATCATTTTTTAGAGCAGCCTACTCGTTGTATTTATTTGCTTATAGTCAACATGGAAAGGTTTATTCTGGAGTTCATTTTTTTTCAGTAGGGACAGTTCGAGAATTTTCTTTATTAATATTACATTGAATTCCTTTAAATATTTTAATTTTAAAAAGAAGTTTTTGTATATTATGAATTTATTTAAATAGTTTAAAAAAAATATTGATTTGTGGTGTCAATGATATGATTAATTCATTTTAGATCGTGAATAGTTTAGTAAATTATTGTAAAACAAGTTTTTATTTTTTAATTTTTATTAGTATTAGTTTATTTTTAATAAGAATAAAGTTTATTTTAATAGATTTAGTTTATTTTATTGAATGGGAGGTTTTGTCTTTACAATCAATATCAATTGTTATAACTTTTTTATTTGATTGAATGAGTTTAATGTTTATATCTTTTGTTTTATTAATTTCTTCTTTAGTAATTTTTTATAGTAATCAATATATAGAAGAAGATTATAATATTAATCGATTTATTTTATTAGTATTAATATTTGTTATATCTATGATACTTTTAATTATTAGTCCTAATTTAATTAGAATTTTATTAGGATGAGACGGATTAGGGTTAGTATCTTATTGTTTAGTTATTTATTTTCAAAATGTTAAGTCTTATAATGCTGGAATATTAACTGCTTTATCTAATCGGGTTGGAGATGTTGCATTATTATTAGCTATTGCTTGAATATTAAATTATGGAAGTTGAAATTATGTGTTTTATTTAGATATATTATCAACTAAATTTGAAATAATAATTATTGGAGCATTAGTGATATTAGCTGCTATAACAAAAAGTGCTCAAATTCCTTTCTCCTCTTGATTACCTGCGGCTATAGCAGCCCCTACCCCAGTCTCTGCTTTAGTGCATTCTTCAACTTTAGTAACTGCGGGGGTTTATTTATTAATTCGATTTAATGTATTATTAACTGATTTGTGAATAGGTCAATTTTTATTATTAGTTTCTGGTCTGACAATATTTATAGCAGGATTAGGGGCAAATTTTGAATTTGATTTAAAAAAAATTATTGCTTTATCTACTTTAAGTCAATTAGGGCTAATAATAAGAATTTTGTCAATAGGATTTTATAAGTTAGCATTTTTTCATTTATTAACCCATGCTTTATTTAAGGCTTTATTATTTATATGTGCAGGGTCAATTATTCATAATATAAAAAATTCACAAGATATTCGAATAATAGGAAGATTAAACATAAGAATGCCTTTAACTTGTAGTTGTTTTAATATTGCTAATTTAGCTTTATGTGGAATACCTTTCTTAGCTGGATTTTATTCTAAGGATTTAATTTTAGAAATAGTAATATTATCCTATGTGAATAGTTTTTCTTTTTTTCTTTTTTTTTTTAGTACAGGATTAACAGTATGTTATTCATTTCGTTTGGTCTATTATTCGATAACTGGAGAATTTAATAGAAGTTCTTTACATCCTTTAAATGATAAAAGTATAACAATATTATTTAGAATTTTTTTTTTAATGATTATGGCAATTATTGGGGGGAGTATATTAAGATGATTAATATTTTTAAATCCTTCAATAATTTGTTTACCTTTTAACATAAAAATTTTAACTTTAATTGTATGTTTATTGGGAGGAAGAATTGGATATTTATTAACTAATGTTAAATTATTTTTTATTAATAAGGGCCTATATTATTATAATTTAGTTTATTTTGCTGGATCAATATGATTTATACCTGTTCTTTCAACAATTGGGATTATTAATTATCCATTAAAATTAGGATTATATTCATTTAAAAGTTTTGATCAAGGATGAAGAGAGTTTTTTGGAGGTCAAATATTATATAATCAATTAAAAAATTATTCTTTATATTTACAAGAGTTTCAAAATAATAGTTTAAAAATTTATTTATTAAGATATATATTATGATTTATTATTTTATTAATGATAATTAGTTTTATTAATTATTTAAATAGCTTAAATTTAGAGCATGACACTGAAGATGTTAGGGTGATTATTATAATCTTTAGATATTTATAAAAAATAAATTTTTATTTTTACATTGAAAATGTAATGTTTTTTTTAAACTATATAAATTTGAAATATGTTGATCAAGTAAAAGCTGCTAACTTTTAACTTTAATGGTTTAATTCCATTTATATTTCTTTAATTGGAATTTAAAATTCAATTTTATCATTAACAGTGATATACCTCTTTTTGGTTTCAATTAATAAGGTAAATTGAATAATTCAATACTTTTTAAATGCAAATTAAATGTTATAGTTAACTATTACCCTAAAATATGGGTGAATTTCACCTAAGATTAGGTCGAAACTAATTGCAATAAATCGCTTCATATTTATTCATTTCATTCTAAAGCTCCTTGATTTCATTCATGGTATAATCCCACAATTAAAATAAAAATAAAGAATAAACTAGTAATAGTTCAATTAATTAAGTTTGATGATTTAATAATTATAATTATTGGTAATAATAAAGCAATTTCTACATCAAAAATTAAAAAAATGATTGCAATTAAAAAAAATCGTAAAGAAAAGGGTAGACGAGAAGAGTTTATTGGGTCAAATCCGCATTCAAATGGAGAACATTTTTCTCGGTCAGTAAGTGTTTTTTTTGATAAAAGCGTGGCAAGTATTATTACTACAATAGTAATAATTATAATAATTATAGTTATTGTTGATAATATTAATATTATTTATACTAAAATTGTTTAGTCCTTGTGATTGGAAGTCACATATACAAATATATACTTTATAAATATCTACCTCATCAGTAAATTGAAATATACAAAAATAATCATACTACATCTACAAAATGTCAGTATCATGCTGCTGCTTCAAATCCAAAGTGGTGATTTTTTGAAAAATGAAAATTAATGTGACGTAAAAAGCAAATTAATAAAAATGTTGTTCCAATTAAAACATGAAGACCATGGAATCCTGTTGCTATATAAAAAGTTGATCCATATACTGCGTCTGCAATTGTAAAAGGAGCTTCAATGTATTCATATGCTTGAAGAATTGAAAAATATACTCCTAAAACAATAGTAAAAAATAATCCTTGTGTTGTTTGAGAATGGTTTCTTTCTATTAAACTATGATGGGCTCATGTAACTGTAACTCCTGAAGCTAGTAAAATAGCAGTATTTAATAAAGGAATTTGGAAAGGATTAAAAGCTATAATTCCTACTGGAGGTCATGTTATTCCTAATTCAATAGTTGGAGATAAACTACTATGAA